AATCGTAGCCTTTTTTTGATTCAAAATCGATTTCTAATTTCTATTCGAATAATAATTCGAAAATAGAAAGTTTCAACCTCTGCTTCGAGAATAAGAGTAGCCCTATAACTGTATTTACATCAATCCAAATCACCCCCATTCAAATTTAATTCAATTTAGAAGTATCAGTATCCTAAAAAAAATAGGATAACTTCGTTTTTCCTGGTCAGGTCAACAAAGGCATGAAATATTTCGATTTTTTGATAAAATCAAATGGATTTACCTGGACCAATACATGATTTTCTTTTAGTCTTTCTGGGATCGGGTCTTATATTAGGAAGTCTGGCAGTAGTATTACTTCCGAATCCAATTTATTCGGCCTTTTCGTTGGGATTGGTTCTTTTTTGTATATCGTTATTCTATATTCTATTGAACTCCTTTTTTGTAGCTGCTGCGCAGCTCCTGATTTATGTAGGAGCTATAAATGTTTTAATCATTTTTGCTGTGATGTTCATGAATAGTTCAGAATATTACAAAGATTTTCATCTTTGGACCATTGGGGATGGAGTTACTTCAATGGTTTGTACAAGTCTTTTTATTTCACTAATTACTACTATTCCAGATACGTCCTGGTATGGGATCATTTGGACTACAAAATCAAATCATATTCTAGAACAAGATTTGATAAGTAATAGTCAACAAATTGGAATTCATTTAGCAACAGATTTTTTTCTTCCATTTGAACTGATTTCAATAATTCTTTTAGTCGCTTTAATAGGTGCTATTGCTATAGCTCGTCAATAAGAAATCTTTAAAACGAGTAATTCAAATAGAATCAACGAAAAAGAAATGTTATAATTCGTTAATTTTGATTCCTTCTAAAAAAATAGAATAGAAAGACTTTCGTTTTATTTCGTTTTATATCGATCTATTACCAATCTATTCCATTGTTCCATATTTGTTAGAATCGAATCGATTGAATTCTTATTCAGATTAAAATATCAAAATTGATAAGGAGTTGGTTAATGATACTCGAACATATACTTGTTTTGAGTGCCTATTTATTTTCTATTGGTATCTATGGATTGATCACAAGTCGAAATATGGTTAGAGCCCTTATGTGTCTTGAACTTATATTAAATTCAGTTAATATCAATTTTGTAACATTTTCTGATATTATTGATAATCGTCAATTAAGAGGAGATATTTTCTCAATTTTTGTTATAACTATTGCAGCCGCTGAAGCAGCTATTGGACCGGCTATTGTTTCATCAATTTATCGTAACAGAAACTCCACTCGTATTAACCAATCAAATTTGTTGAATAAATAGTATTAATCGTATAAATGCTAATTTGAATATTAATAAATTAGCATTTATATGATTAATATGGGGCATAAGATAAGGTATGATGGTGGTTGCAAAAACATAAGAAATCAAAGTATTTTGGCCCTCCCTCATAAATCAATTCGGAAATCAATTGATTCTGATCGCTCATTGATTCGTCTGGTATCTAAAACTCTAGGATTCATTTATAAGTTAGTTTACTAGGCCGAAAATTTATGACGTTCAAAAATGTATAGATCCAATGTCACATTCAGTAAAGATTTATGATACATGTATAGGATGTACTCAATGTGTCCGAGCGTGCCCCACCGATGTATTAGAAATGATACCCTGGGACGGATGTAAAGCTAAACAAATAGCTTCTGCTCCAAGGACCGAGGACTGTGTTGGTTGTAAGAGATGTGAATCCGCCTGCCCAACGGATTTTTTGAGTGTTCGGGTTTATTTATGGCATGAAACAACCCGCAGTATGGGTCTAGCTTACTGATACATTCCATAAAACTCTACTTGAATCCATTTTATTTTTTTTACCGACAAAATCCGTGCTCAAAATCAAATTAAATTGAGTACGGATTTTTCTGGCCCCAAGTGTATCTTGTCTTTATTACGAACCATTTTCCTTGCTTAACAATAATTGTAGTTTTGCCCATTTTTGCGGGTTGCTTAATTTTTTTTCTTCCACATAGGGGAAATAGAGTAACTCGCTGGTATACTATATGTATTTCTATATTAGAACTTCTTCTAACGACTTATGCATTCTGCTATCATTTTCAATCAGATGATCCATTAATCCAACTAATGGAGGATTATAAATGGATCCATTTTTTTGATTTCCATTGGAGATTAGGAATAGATGGACTCTCTATAGGACCAATTTTACTGACGGGATTCATCACCACTTTAGCTACTTTAGCGGCTTGGCCGGTTACTCGGGATTCTCGATTATTTTATTTCCTGATGTTAGCCATGTACAGTGGGCAAATAGGATTATTTTCTTCTCGAGATCTTTTACTTTTTTTTCTCATGTGGGAGTTAGAATTAATTCCCGTTTATCTACTTGTATCCATGTGGGGAGGAAAAAAACGTTTGTACTCAGCTACAAAATTTATTTTGTACACGGCGGGGGGTTCTGTTTTTCTTTTAATGGGAGTTCTGGGTCTCGGTTTATATGGTTCTACTGAAGCAACATTAAATTTTGAAATATTAGCCAACCGGTCCTATCCTGTGAACTTCGAAATAATATTTTATATTGGATTTTTTCTTGCTTTTGCTGTTAAATTGCCAATCATACCCTTACATACATGGTTACCAGATACCCATGGAGAAGCGCATTATAGTACTTGTATGCTTCTAGCCGGAATCTTATTAAAAATGGGAGCATATGGATTAGTTCGAATCAATATGGAATTATTTCCTCATGCTCATTCTATATTTTCTCCTTGGTTAATGATAGTAGGCGCAATGCAAATAATCTATGCAGCTTCAACATCTCTTGGTCAACGGAATTTAAAAAAAAGAATAGCCTATTCCTCTGTATCTCATATGGGTTTCATAATTATAGGAATTAGTTCTATCACGGATATGGGGCTCAACGGAGCCCTTTTACAAATAATCTCTCATGGATTTATTGGTGCTGCACTTTTTTTCTTGGCCGGAACAACTTATGATAGAATACGTCTTGTTTATCTTGACGAAATGGGTGGAATAGCTATTCCAATGCCAAAAATATTCACGATGTTCAGTAGCTTTTCGATGGCCTCCTTTGCATTACCAGGTATGAGTGGTTTTGTTGCCGAATTAATAGTCTTTTTTGGACTAATTACTAGTCCAAAATATCTTTTAATGACAAAACTCCTAATTATTTTTGTAATGGCAATTGGAATGATATTAACTCCTATTTATTTATTATCTATGTTACGTCAGATGTTCTATGGATACAAGATATTTAATGGTCTGAACTCTTCTTTTTTTGATTCTGGTCCGCGAGAGTTATTTCTTTCGATTTCTATTTTTTTACCCGTACTCGGTATTGGTATGTACCCTGATTTCGTTCTTTCATTATCAGTTGAAAAGGTTGGAGTTATTATATCTAATTATTTTTATAGATAATTTATAAAAGAAAACTATTATCATTTACAAAAATGTTCGTTGTACAATAACAAAAAGAACGCTTTTTCTTGTTCTTTTGCGTTAAGTCAAAAAATGAATTTGAATTGGCGAGACCTGGTGAATCACTACCCTATTTGAATATGATTCGCCGCGCTCTCGCCAATTCACACAAAGTTTTTTATCTGATATGCGTTGTACACTTTTCTATTCCTATTTGTAAGAACCCCCCTTTTCAATTAAATGTTAATGTAAATGAACCATAACTATGTAGTCCTATTCCTAATAGATTGACTCCAAAATAGCATATCCAAATTATAAGAAATCCAATAGACGCCACAATTGCTGAATTTGTACCCTTTTGTTTTCTATTTGTTCGAGTATGTAAATAAATTGCAAATACGATCCAAGTAATAAAAGCCCAAGTTTCTTTTGGGTCCCAATTCCAATAGCATCCCCATGCTTCGTTAGCCCACACTGCTCCAGAAAGAATTCCTATGGTTAAAAAGATAAATCCTAGGCTAATAACTCGATAACTCCAATAATCGAATTGTTGAATCAATTGTGACCTGTAATAATTCCTTGGAGAAAAAAAAGAAGTTTTTTCTAAAACATTTCTTTGTTCATTCATGTATTCGATTTCACCAAGGAAAAATGGCTCATTTAAATTTAATAAATGATTACTCGTAGAAAAAAACTTTCTCTGTTTTCTAACTGTAATGACTAGAAGTGATACTGATAATAATGATCCACATAAAAGGGCCGCATAGCCGAATATCATCATACTAACGTGCATTATTAGCCACTCGGATTGAAGAGCAGGTACTAATATTGTAGATTCGCGTATTTGAGTTAAAAGCCCTGAAGTAGCAAAGCCCTGGGAAAAAATAGCACTTGGCCCAATTATTGTGTTTAGAAGATTTTGATTTTTTTTGAAATATGGAACTATATAAATAAAGGAAAAACTCCATGAAAGAAAGATTAACGATTCATATAAATCACTTAGTGGAAAATGTCCCGAATAAATCCAACGAGAAATTAATAATCCTGTTATACAAAAAAAAGTCATTATTATGCCCGTTTCGGACGAATCATATAGTTTTAGTACCATTTCATCGACTAAAAAGGTTATCAAATGAATTGTAAGTATAATTGAAACGATCGAAAAAGAAATATGAGTTAATATGTGCTCTAAGGTTGAAAATATCATATAAAAAAAAGAGTTCGTTAATTATAAAATCGAAATTGGAAATTGAATTCATTAATTGAATTCATTATAGGATCTATTTTTTTTTAGGAGCTGACATGCCGCCACTCGGACTCGAACCGAGATGCTCTAGCACTGCTTCCTAAGAGCAGCGTGTCTACCAATTTCACCATAGCGGCCCATCTTGACCTGATAATAGCCTATGAATAAGTAATCGTCTATATTTAAGAATTCAATTGAGTTCATTATTTTTTAGAAAAGATTCGAATGGATGAATAAAAATTTGTTCAAATAGGTATTTGAAGGTTCATTATTTTCATTTTTGATCTTGGTTTTATTGTGTATTTTAGACTCTTCTCGACTCAACTATAGTAAAACTAGATAGTCCTACTATGAAGTATATGAATTGAGGGATAGAACCTCCCCAAAAATTTTTTTTGTTTTTTTTTGGAATTCGGTAAGGTAAAAGGTAAACAAAAGAATTCCTATTCTCCATATTCTAAGAGCGAAACGAATTCCATTCCCTGTTGAGTTAATCAACAGGGAATGGAATTCGGGAATTTGATTTTCGAAATGAAATGAATCTATTTTTGAGTCAGGATTATTTAGATTATTCTAACGTGTTATGTTTTATTACTTAGTTTATTCGTTTGTCGTACAAAAAAACTTTTTGAATTCCCGCTAGAAATAGATTTCCCCAAGGAAAACGCTTTTAACGCTGCCCAATACCCCTTCCTTTTCCAAAAATTTTTACGAATACGCTTTTTTGATGCAGAAGTACGTTTTTTTGGAACTGCCATTTAAATAAAAATTAAGAGATTACTCATTGGTATAGCTGGATGTGAAAGACATCTATTGTTCAAAAAAATCTGCGCTTTTATAAATTCACTATGTATTTCTTTTTTCATTTTCTAGAAAATCTTTTTTCTAAAAAGATAAAATATAAAACAATAGATAAGAAGGGTGAACGGTATGGGAAAATCAGATAAAATATTACTAAAAATAGAACAAAGAAGAATATTTTAAATAACTTGCAAAACCCGGGAAAATATGTCTAATTTGACTTTAATTTTCAAATTCGAAGTAGATTGGTAATTAATCTCTTTCTTTCATATGATTTGACCAATTGTAATTTCGTGATTTGAATATTTGAAGTATTTAGCAGAAATTCAGAAAGACTAAGTAAAAATAAATAAAAATGAAAAAATTCTATTGAAGTTAGTACATATCTTCATTTTTTTATTGACTCCTTTCAAAAGAGGTAAGGTCCGGTGAATCGGAAATAGTTAATATTAATTAAGAATTCAAAAAAGTTTTTTTATGGAACAGACATATCAATATGTGTGGATTTTACCTTTCGTTCCACTTCCAGTCCCTATGTTAATAGGAGTGGGACTTCTTCTTTTTCCGACAGCAACAAAAAACCTTCATCGTATGTGGGCTTTTCCAAGTATTTTATTGTTAAGTATAGTCATGATTTTTTCAACTAATCTATCTATTCAACAAATAAATAGCAGTTCTATCTATCAATATCTATGGTCTTGGACCCTCGATAATGATTTTTCTTTAGAATTCGGCTGCTTGATTGATCCACTTACTTCTATTATGTCGATGTTAATCACTACTGTTGGAATTATGGTTCTTATTTATAGTGATAATTATATGGCTCACGATCAAGGATACTTGAGATTTTTTTCTTATATGAGTTTTTTCAGTACTTCCATGTTGGGATTAGTTACTAGTTCAAATTTGATACAAATTTATATTTTTTGGGAATTGGTTGGGATGTGTTCCTATCTATTAATAGGGTTTTGGTTCACACGACCCCCTGCCGCAAATGCTTGTCAAAAAGCGTTTGTAACTAATCGTGTAGGGGATTTTGGTTTATTATTAGGAATTTTAGGTTTTTATTGGATAACGGGTAGTTTTGAATTTCAGGATTTATTCGAAATCCTCAATAACTTGATTTATAACAATAAAGTCAATTTTCCATTTGTTAATTTGTGTGCTGCTCTATTATTTGCCGGTGCAGTTGCTAAATCGGCACAATTTCCCCTTCATGTGTGGTTACCTGATGCTATGGAAGGACCTACTCCTATTTCGGCTCTTATACATGCTGCTACTATGGTAGCGGCAGGGATTTTTCTTGTAGCTCGTCTTCTGCCTCTTTTCATAGTTATACCTTATATAATGAATTTAATCTCGTTGATAGGCATAATCACACTATTATTAGGAGCTACTTTAGCTCTTGCTCAAAAAGACATTAAGAGGGGTTTAGCTTATTCGACAATGTCTCAATTGGGTTATATGATGTTTGCTCTAGGAATGGGGTCTTTTCGAAGTGCTTTATTTCATTTGATTACTCATGCTTATTCCAAAGCATTATTATTTTTAGGGTCTGGGTCCGTTATTCATTCAATGGAAACTCTTGTTGGTTATTCTCCGGATAAAAGTCAGAATCTCGTTCTTATGGGTGGTTTAACAAAACATGTACCGATTACCAAAACCTCCTTTTTATTAGGTACACTTTCTCTTTGTGGTATTCCACCGCTTGCTTGTTTTTGGTCAAAAGATGAAATTCTTAATGATAGTTGGTTGTATTCGCCGATTTTCGCTATAATAGCTTCGGCCACGGCAGGGTTAACCGCATTTTATATGTTTCGGATCTATTTACTTACTTTTGAGGGGCATTTAAACGTTCATTTTCAAAACTATAGTGGCGCCAAAAATACCTCCTTCTATTCCATATCCCTATGGGGTAAAGGGTGTTCCAAAAAAATTAACAAAACTTTTCGTTTATTAAGAATGAATAATAATGAAAGTTCTTCTTTTTTTTCGAAAAAGACATATCGAAGTGATGAG